AATGGAATGCCTGAATAAAGGATTATCGTGATAGGATAAATAATGTAAAAATTACTTCCATTAAACACCTAACAGAATTAAACTATTACCAGAAACATCAAAAATTACTATGCACCATACACCAAAATGTATTACACTAGAAAAGTAAGCTAATAAAGCTAATGGGTTCATACCCCACCTATAGAGGAAATCCTCTCTTATCTAATGCCCAACAACCCAACAAAAATCCTCTTAATATTAACAATAATAAGAGGTATTTTAATTTCAATCTCATCCAATTCATGAATTGGAGCATGAATAGGACTAGAAATTAATCTAATATCATTTATCCCACTAATATCCAATAGCAAAAATACCTATACAACAGAATCATCACTTAAATACTTTATCATCCAAGCCATAGCATCCTCATTCTTACTGTTCATTGTTGTAATAAAAGCAATAACAGAAGATATATTTACAATAGGAAATGATAATATTAACACAATAATTATCATAACCCCCCTATTATTAAAAAGAGGTGCAGCCCCCTTTCATTGATGATTTCCAAGAGTAATAGAAGGAATAAGATGAATAAACTGCTTATTATTAATAACTATACAAAAAGTAGCCCCAATAATAATAATTTCATACATAATAAAAATAAATTCATTCAGATCAATTATCATTCTTTCATCAACTATTATTGGAGCCATTGGAGGATTAAATCAATTATCGATTCGAAAAATCTTAACTTATTCATCAATTAACCATACAGGATGAATATTAGCAGCATTAATAATTAACGAAAACATATGAATTTTATATTTTATAATCTACGCAACACTTACAACAACAATTGTAATAATTATTAAACCATTCAATACATCATTTATCAACCAAACATTTTTAATAAATAAGGAAATAAATACAATAAAATTTATAATATTCACAACACTTCTGTCAATAGGTGGACTACCACCATTCATGGGATTCTTACCTAAATGAATTATTATTCAAATAATAATTATGAATAACATAAATATTATCATAACAACAATAGTAGTAATATCACTAATAACACTATATTTCTATTTACGGATTAGTTACTCAAGATTTATAATATTACATTCTGAACCAAAATGAAACATTAGATACTATAAAAATAATAACTTCATGATGTACGCATCAGCTATATTTTCAATATCAATAATAAGTTTAATAATTTGCACTATAATAATTAACATCTACTAAAGGCTTTAAGTTAAAATAAACTAATATCCTTCAAAGCTATAAATAAAGAAGTTCTTTAGGCCTTAGAAATAATATTACACCATCAGAATTGCATTCTAATATCATTAAATGAATATAAAACCTAGTAGAAGAGAATTTGTCCCCTAAATAGATTTACAATCTATAGCCTAATTATTAACTCAGCCATTCTACTAAAATTGAAACGATGAATATTCTCAACGAACCATAAAGACATTGGAACTCTATATTTTGTATTCGGAGCATGATCAGGAATAGTAGGAACATCATTAAGAATATTAATCCGAACAGAACTAGGACAACCTGGGTCATTAATCGGGGACGATCAAATCTACAATGTAATCGTAACTGCACACGCATTTGTCATAATTTTCTTTATAGTAATACCAATTCTTATCGGAGGATTTGGTAACTGATTAGTACCTTTAATACTAGGAGCACCTGATATAGCATTCCCACGAATAAATAATATAAGATTCTGGTTATTACCTCCATCACTTTCGCTCCTGTTAACAAGAAGAATAGTGGAAAGAGGAGCCGGAACAGGATGGACAGTGTACCCACCTCTAGCAAGAGGGATTGCTCACGCCGGAGCCTCAGTAGATCTAGCAATCTTCTCCTTACATCTAGCAGGAGTATCATCAATTCTAGGAGCAGTAAATTTTATCTCAACAACAATTAATATAAAACCAATCAATATAAAACCTGAACGAATCCCTTTATTCGTTTGAGCAGTAGGAATTACAGCACTATTACTTTTACTATCACTACCAGTTTTAGCAGGAGCAATTACAATATTATTAACCGATCGTAACCTTAATACATCATTTTTTGACCCAGCAGGTGGAGGAGACCCAATCTTATATCAACACCTATTTTGATTTTTTGGTCACCCAGAAGTTTATATTTTAATTTTACCAGGATTCGGAATAATTTCACATATCATTTGCCATGAAAGAGGAAAAAAAGAAGCATTTGGAAATCTAGGAATAATCTTCGCTATATTAGCCATTGGATTACTAGGATTTGTAGTATGGGCACATCACATATTTACAGTAGGAATAGATGTAGATACACGAGCATATTTCACATCAGCAACAATAATTATTGCAGTACCTACCGGAATTAAAATCTTTAGATGATTAGCCACCATATATGGATCACAATTAACTTATAGAGCACCGTGTTTATGATCACTAGGATTCGTTTTCCTATTTACCTTAGGAGGATTAACAGGGGTTGTATTAGCAAATTCATCAATTGATATCATTTTACATGACACATATTATGTAGTGGCCCATTTCCACTACGTATTATCTATAGGAGCAGTATTCGCAATCATAGCAGGATTCATTCAATGATATCCATTATTCACAGGACTAACACTAAACCCCAAATGATTAAAAACACAATTTATCACAATATTTTTAGGAGTAAATATAACATTCTTCCCACAACACTTCCTAGGTCTAGCAGGAATACCACGACGATATTCAGATTATCCAGATGCATACACAACATGAAATGTAATTTCATCAATCGGATCATCAATCTCATTCGTAAGAGTAGTAATATTCATCTTTATTATATGAGAAAGAATAAGAACAAATCGACAAGTTTTATCCCCAACACAAACTAGAAACTCAATTGAATGATTACAAAATACACCACCAGCAGAGCATAGATTCTCAGAACTACCCACTATTACTAACTAATTTTAATATGGCAGAAAAGTGCAATGGATTTAAGACCCAAATATAAAGTTTTAATCTTTTATTAGAAATGACAACATGAGCTAATATAAACTTACAAGATAGAGCATCACCTATTATAGAACAACTTATTTACTTCCATGACCACACTTTAATAATTATCCTAATAATCTTAACAATTGTATCATACATAATATTAACAATAACTTATAATAAATATATTAACCGATATTTACTAGAAGGACAAATAATTGAAGTAGCATGAACAATTGCACCAGCTATTATCTTAATTTTTATTGCTGTCCCATCACTACGACTATTATATTTAATAGACGAAATTAACAACCCTACACTAACATTAAAGACAATTGGACACCAATGATATTGAAGATATGAATATTCAGACTTTATTAAAGTAGAGTTTGATTCATATATAACTCCACAAAATGAAATAAATAATTATAGATTTCGTCTACTAGATGTAGATAACCGAACAACATTACCTACCAACACATTCATTCGAATAATTGTAACAGCAGCAGATGTTTTACATTCATGAACAATTCCTAGATTAGGAGTAAAAGCAGATGCTACACCAGGACGATTAAACCAAATCAGATTCTTGATTAACCGACCCGGTTTATTTTTTGGACAATGTTCAGAGATCTGCGGAGCAAACCATAGATTTATACCAATCGTAATTGAAAGAATTACAACAAACAACTTCATTAAATGAATTTCAAAAATAAGAAATTCATCAGATGACTGAAAGCAAGTAATGGTCTCTTAAACCAATTTATAGTAAATAGCAATTACTTCTGATGAAGAAAATTTAGTTAATTTATAACAATAGTATGTCAAACTAAAATAATCAATTTTGATATTTTTCTATCCCACAAATAATACCAATAAGATGAACAATTCTATTTATATTCTTCTCAACAACATTTATGATATTCAATTTAATAAATTATTTTATATACAACCCAACAAAAAAGAAAGAAATAACAAAAAAAATTAAAACAATAGAAAAAATTTGAAAATGATAACTAACTTATTCTCAGTATTTGACCCATCAACAAGAATTAACAACTTAACAATAAATTGATTAAGCACATTAATAGGGATAATATTAATTCAATCAAGATTCTGATTAATCCCCTCACGACAAATAATAATATGAAATAAATTAACAATAAAACTACACCAAGAATTTAAAACATTATTGAACAATAAAAATACTAATAAAGGAAGAACATTTATATTAATTTCATTGATATTAATAATTACATTCAATAATACACTAGGATTATTCCCGTATATTTTCACAAGAACAAGACACATAACAATAACAATATCACTAGCACTACCATTATGAATAAGATTTATAATCTTTGGGTGAATGAATAATACACAACATATATTTGCACACCTGGTACCTCAAGGTACACCATCATTATTAATACCATTTATAGTTTGCATTGAAACAGTAAGAAATATAATTCGACCAGGAACATTAGCAGTACGACTAGCCGCAAACATGATTGCAGGACATTTATTATTAACACTATTAGGAAATACAGGTCCATATTTAAGTAACATTTTACTAGGGATCTTAATCACAACACAAATCTTATTATTAATACTAGAATCAGCAGTAGCTATTATCCAATCATATGTATTTGCCGTATTAAGAACTCTATATTCTAGAGAAGTAAATTAATGTCAAATAATGCCAACCATCCTTTCCATCTAGTAGATCAAAGACCATGACCATTAACAGGGGCAATTGGAGCAATAATCACCATAACAGGGATAATCAAATGATTTCACCAATACAATCAACAATTATTAGCAATAGGAATTATTATTATAATAATAACAACTATTCAATGATGACGAGATATTGTCCGAGAAGGAACATATCAAGGATTACACACTAAAATAGTAACAAAAGGACTACGATGAGGTATAATTCTATTTATTATTTCAGAAGTATTCTTCTTTATTTCATTCTTCTGAGCATTTTTCCATAGAAGCTTATCACCAACAATTGATTTAGGATCATCATGACCCCCAATAGGAATTAATCCATTCAATCCTCTACAAGTACCACTTTTAAACACAGCCATTCTACTAGCATCAGGAATTACTATTACATGAGCACATCACAGAATTATAGAAAACAATTATAATCAAGGATTACAAGGACTATTTATTACTGTAATTCTAGGGATCTACTTCACAATTCTACAAGGATATGAATACATTGAAGCACCATTTACAATTGCAGATTCAGTATATGGATCCACCTTCTTCGTAGCAACAGGATTTCATGGATTACATGTAATTATTGGAACAACATTCTTACTAACTTGCTTATTACGACAATTAAAAATACACTTCTCATCCCATCACCACTTTGGATTTGAAGCAGCGGCATGATATTGACACTTCGTAGATGTCGTATGATTATTCTTATATATCTCAATCTACTGATGAGGAAGATAACTTAATTTATCTAATATAAAAAGTATATTTGACTTCCAATCAAAAAGTTTAATTAAACAAGATAAATAATAATAATAACAATCACATCAACAATATTAACCCTAAGAATTTCAACAATCATTATAATAATAGCAAGAACTATCTCAAAAAAAATTAATGAAGACCGTGAAAAAGCATCACCATTCGAATGTGGATTTGATCCAAGAAGATCTGCACGAATACCATTTTCATTACGATTCTTCTTAATTGCAGTAATCTTCCTAATTTTTGACGTAGAAATTGCACTAATCCTACCAATAACAATCATTATAACAATATCAGAAATAAAAATATGAGCAACTATCAGAATTATATTTATATTAATCCTACTAACAGGATTATATCACGAATGGAATCAAGGATCTCTTGAATGAGCAAGATAGGGATTGTAGTTAAATATAACATTTGAATTGCATACAAAAAGTATTGAATTTTCAATCTATCTCAAATATGAAGCAATATATTGCAATCAGTTTCGACCTGACCCCTAAGTAGTAATACTCTTATTTTCAATTAACTGAAACCAAAAAGAGGTATATTACTGTTAATAATATTATTGAAAAATATTCCAGTTAAGGAAATGTAATGACAAAGTGAAAGCTGCTAACTTAACACTACAGCGGTTAAAATCCGTTAACATTTCTATTTATATAGTTTAACAAAACATTACACTTTCATTGTAAAAATAAAGTAAAACTTTTATAAATACACTTAAAGATTCTAAATCTCAATAACATCTTCAATGTTATGCTCTATATAAGCTATTCAAGTAAATAATTAATACAAAAACTAAAATAATTATTCATATAATAAAAAATAATAAAAATAATTTTAAGCTATTATACTGAAGTCAATAATTAAATCCACTTAAATACATAAACAAAAAATTTAAATTCTGACCACCAAAATACTCTCTTCAACCAAAATCAAACACCTTTAAAGAATAATAGCCAAAAAATAAAGGGAAAAAAGATACACCATAAGTAGAAAAATAAGGTATAAATCATATTGAACCAAAAAAAATAATTAGTTTATTAAAATTTAAAGAAATTAGATTACCACTAAAACTAAACCTTGATATTTCAAAACCAATTCAACCCCCAATTAAACTAACCAATAAAACCAAATACTTTAAATAAAAAGGCAAACAAACCATAGCAGGAGTAGGAAAAATTATTCATCTTAAAAATCTACCGCCCAAAATAGCCATAATTAATAATATCAATATACCCCGCAATATATTAAAATTATATTCAAACAAAAAGTAAAAAGAATTTATATTAAAATCACCACACAAAACATAATAAAATAAACGAAATGAATAACAAACAGTCAATCCAGTAGAAATAAAAAACAAAAAAAAACCAAATATATTAAGATATCTTAAAGAAATAGACTCCAAAATTAAATCCCTAGAATAAAATCCAGCTAAAAAAGGTATACCGCATAATGCAAAATTAGAAATTATTAAACAAGAAGAAGTTAAAGGCATCTGAAAAGATAAATTACCTATATAGCGAATATCCTGAGAATCACTCATAAAATGAATTACTACACCAGCACATATAAACAATAAAGCTTTAAATAAAGCGTGAGTAAGTAAATGAAAAAAAGATAAACTAATAAAACCTAAAGACAATACTCTAATTATTAAACCAAGCTGACTTAAAGTTGATAAAGCAATGATCCTCCTCAAATCATATTCAAAATTAGCGCCTAATCCCGACATAAATATAGTTAACCCAGAAATTAATAATAACATAATGTTTAATCAATCTATAAAAACAACCTCAAAACGAATTAATAAATAAACCCCAGCAGTAACTAAAGTGGAAGAATGAACCAAAGCAGATACAGGAGTGGGGGCAGCTATAGCAGCAGGAAGTCAAGAAGAAAAAGGAATTTGAGCACTCTTAGTTAAAGCTGCTAAAAAAATAAAAACAGAAACCAAATTCATTTCAAATGAATTTTTTAAAAAATCCAAATAATAAATATAATTTCATCTACCAAAATTTAATATCCAAGCAACCGCTATTAATAAAGCAACATCACCAACACGATTGGATAAAGCAGTAATTATACCAGCATTATAAGACTTAATATTCTGATAATAAATTACTAAACAATAAGAAACTAATCCTAATCCATCTCAACCCAATAAAATTCTAATTATATTAGGACTAATAATCAAAAATATTATTGAAACCACAAACATTAAAACCAACATAATAAAACGATTAATATTTAAATCACCGTGTATATAATCATCACTATATAAAATTACTAAAGACGAAATAAAAAATACAAAACCCATAAAAATTAAAGATATTCAATCAAATAAAAAAGTCATAACAATAGATCTAGAATTTAATGAAATAACATCTCATTCAATAAAAATAATTAAATCATTTATTAAAAAATAAAAACCTAATAAAACCAAAAAAATACCCAATATAAACAAAAAAGTAAAACTAATAACACAAATAGACAGAAAACTCATAACCTAAAATAAATTTTATATCAATGACACCACAAGTCAATATTTTTAATTAAACTATTTAAGCAATTATAATCATAATAAAATAACATCACTATTCAAAATAAGTAAATTTAACGGAAACCAATGCAAAAATAATAATAAAAATTCACGAGAATAATTAAATGAGCAAGAATAAAGACCAGAATAATAAAAACCATGTTGTCTATAAGAAAACAAATAAAGTGTATAAACAGCACTAAAGAAGGAAAAAAAAACCAATATAAATATACAAAATCATGATCAAGCAACCAATCTATTTAAAAGACTAATTTCACCAAGTAAATTTAAAGAAGGGGGAGCGGCTATATTACAAGATCTTAATAAAAATCATCATATTGACATACTAGGTATTAAATTTATTAAACCCTTATTAATTATCAGTCTACGACTACTTAACCGCTCATAAGAAATATTGGCAAGACAAAACAATCCAGAAGAACAAAGACCATGAGCAATTATTAAAGTAAAAGAACCACAATAACCCCAATAATTCATAGTTATAAGACCACTAATTACAATTCCCATATGAGCAACCGAAGAATAAGCAATTAATGATTTCAAATCAGTCTGACGTATACAAACTAAACTAACCAAAACACCACCTACCAATCTAATAGAAATCCAAACAAAATTTATATTAAAAACAAAATTACCTAAAAAGGAAAAAACACGTAATAATCCATACCCACCTAACCTTAACAAGACACCAGCCAAAATTATAGAACCAGAAACAGGAGCCTCAACATGAGCCCTAGGTAACCATAAATGAACTAAAAATATTGGTATCTTAATAAGAAAGGCCAAAATCATACAAAAATAAAAAAGAATATTACAAAAAAAAAAATTACTTAGTATAAAAAAATTTACAGTATTAACAAAACT